CGGGGGAAAGAATGGGAAAGACGATTTCACTATATTTCTTACCGGGAACAGGGCCTATCACAAGAATATTTTTTTTATCGGGACGATAACTCTGAAAAGAAAGATTTCCTATCTTTTCTTTCAACTCAGGAGAAATACGGTCGGGCGGCGCTAATTCGAATCCCTCGGGCAAAATAAGAACAGCACCCACATTTAACCCTCCCTTTTTCCCATTACCAAGAACTTGTTTCAGTTGCATATCATAAGGAATTCGAAGAACTGCTTCAAATACAGTATCGGGAAGCACAGTTTGGGGAACTTCAATATCCACGGGCTTATTAGCTAAATGGCAATTGGCACATACAATTCGTCCGGTTGCTTCTCGTGGGTTTTCATAACCCTGCTGCGCAAAAATGGGATATGCATTTGAAATAGATGTCCGAGTTATTACGTATATCATGATCGATACAGAAATCGATCGAATCATCTGTTCCTTTACCCAAGAAAAAGTATTTCTATTTTCCATATCCAATCGCAGATCCCAGAATTTCTACAATAAATTAGATAGGTAGCTAAGCTAATCTAGTTCCCTATACACGAGTCTGTTGTCATTCTACTGCAACAGTTGTACTGGAATGATGAATACCTTGAGCAGGTAGAAATAGAAAGAATTTTGCTAAAATGGAAAAGGGCTTTCTTTCTAAAGGAAGAAAGATGCTAATTTGATTAATATCAGGAAATCGAATGAGTTTATGCTTCACTAATTGAATGATAAATGACTACAAGCGAAGGAGATAGACGGTTTAAAGAAAAAAAGATCCAAAATTTAAAACATGTATCTAGAATCACTGGAAAACTACAAACAAAAATAGTGAAAATTAGCTCATTAGGAGCCCATCCAAGATCGTTGTAGACCCAACGAATTAGTAGTTCCCAACCGCGGGTGGAGTGAAATCCAACAAAAAAATCAGTAACTAAAAGAATCAAAAAAGCTTTTATTGAGTCATTTAAGTTATAGAAGAATTCCTGAACCCAAGAATTCAAAATGACAAGTTCCTCTTTACCCAGAAAAAAAGAACCACTTAGAATAGCCAAACAGATTATATTTGTCGAGAAATGCAAAATGATATGGAGATGATCCTCATTATCTATTTTGACCAATTGTATTATTTCCTTGTGTATTCCTATAGGAGGTTTTTGTACATGTGTCTTCGGTTTCTCTTTTATCATTTCGTCCAAGAGAAAAAGTTCTTCTAATTCTATGAATCTTTCTAGAACCTTTTTCTCTTGAATATCAGTTAAGAGAGTTTCAGATTGCCTGGTATTCCACCAATTCTTAATCCAAAGTTCCAGACATTTGTTAAAAGAGAAAGAGACTCCCCAGGGCAAAAGTACGATAAATACAAGATATAGGAAAGAAGGCAATGCTTTCTTTTTTTTCATTTTTGATCTGTAAATTGAGTTGTTAATGAATCTGCTTCATTCGCTGACTCTATTTCATTCGCTGACTCTATATGATATTTCTTTTTATTTGAAGCAAAAATTCTATAACAAGGTTTGAGACCTTGTATCTATTCCTCTTTTTTGTATACTAGTGGAATTTCATTGCATTGGGTTCTTTCTTAGATCTAGATGGAGTGGAATAGAGAAATAGAATAAAAAAAAAAGCCCTTTCAGATGAAAATGGAAGAATATTATGCCATATATCTCACTTGGACAAAACAAATTAGAAGCAATTTTCTCTTATCCTCGTTTGTTCCTTTCTTTAGATAAATACTCAAAAATCTCCTTACAATAACGAATCCAATTCATTCAATTCATTTCAAAAAAATTAAATCGGTATTCAAAATACTTCAATTGGTACGCGCAAGAAATAGGCCAATTCGGCAGCTTTTTGTTCAATTTCTCGTGGAGTAAAAAACTTCTCATCAGTACGAGTCAAGGGAATGACCCCCTGGCCCCGGATTTCCATATAAAGGATACGACGAGGATAAAGACCCTCTTTAACCTGAATTCTAATTGATTGGATATCCCGCATAAGGAATCGAAGGAAGACGCGACGTTTTATTCCAGGGAATCCCCAACGAAAAATGCACACTATTCCCTCTTTTCTATCGAATCGGTCATAACCACTGCCTACATTCCACAAAATAGTGCACCACAAGTAGGAGCTAATGAATAGGCCCGCGATTCCGTAGAAAGACATCACGACCCCCTGTGGAAAAAAAAGAATTTGTTGAGATGGAAGTACAGATATCATATTCTTACCAAGATAACTGGAAGCCCCAACCGATAAAAATCCTAGTGAACCTAGAAAAAGAATACAGGCCCAGAAAAAATTACCTCTTTTTCGAGAACCTTTTAGAAGTTCTATCCATATGTGTTCTGATCGCCAATTCATATTAGATATACTAAATCCAGCAGCGGTCGATTGAAATTGAGAGAATAAGCTAAATGATTTTGACTTTACTTTTTTTGATTCTGAAATCGCCTTCAGTAACTAGTACTCCTGTGAAATAATTGGTTAGATACATTGACTTTCTATTCAAAAAATATCTGTTGATCTACTTAAAATAAAACTCGCTATACCCGGCTCCGCATATGCATGCATTTATGCTCGTAGCCTATATCCGCATCCATAGCCGTTTTTCATTTGTGTGTAGAAAGAGCCACATACCCTACCATATTATATTACTTACACTAAAAAATATCTGTATTATGATCCTGCGTGGAAATACATTGAGAAAATTCGGCCCCATCGGTTCTAGACAATCTTATTTTTCTGCACATAAAGAAATAAAGAAGCCATTGCAATTGCCGGAAATACTAAGCCTACTAAAGGCACGAAAATAGAAGGTAAGTTAAAATCCGTCATAGAATAGGTGTCTCAATTCAAATTTACTATTTCTATCTATTCGAAAAATATCTTAGGATTCTTATAATATAATTAAGTATATCTATTATAAGGAATATTGACTATTGTATTTTTTAGTTTGCAAAATAAAGATTTTTTATAGAATACTATAGAATACTTTAGTATTCTATAAAAAAAAATGAATGGAATGGATAATAAGAAAATTGCAAAAAAGGAGATTAAAAAGATTTGATTTTTCTTTTCCCGTCCTCATGGCCTTTCTATCCTTCTAATCGAACTTGAAATTGGATTCAAAAGAAAGCGATTGTGAAAATGAAATACCTCTTTCAGAATACCCTTTAAAAAAGGTCTCAGTACGACTTTTAGTCGAATGCGCCCATTTCGAATCCTAAATCAGTTTCGTCTACCTACTTCCACATGCAATACTTCTTCAACCACTCTCGGACCCCCACAAACGCAAGATGCGCGTCAGGTTTTGAAATAAGGATATCCCCCAACCCCAGTATACCGAAACTCGCTCTTATCCTATCCCACCGGTTGTAAGGATTCATACATAGGGCTTTTTAGTTGATTGATAGTGCCGTAAAGTTGAAGCTTTTTTAGACTTTTTTATTAAGCTGTAATTTCCTTCCTGCATACGTGCTCCTCTATCCTCTAGAAGCTCATACAATAATGCGCGGTAAAGGCGGAAAAATAGCATACTCAATCAAAATCAAAGGGCAAATTCTCTTACCTACTACAGATCTCATACTACCCCCTTAGACTTTTTAAGGCGATATACCACCCAAAGGGTATGAAAATGCCGGGTGGAGTTAGCTTTTCGACGAAAACCCGTCCCGTGCAGCGAAGTCCTGTTAGTAAGACCCCGCGCAAGACACAAGAATGGATTATAGAAGAATATTATTCCGAATACTCCTCCGGACGCGTATAGTAGCATTGCGATTCCTAATCTTTTTTCATTGATTCTTTCCCAATAAATAAAGACTTTTTCTGTAAATACTGCGTATTTGATTCCATTATCATATGATAATACTATATTTGTATTTATTTATTGTATTATACCTTTATATATTCTAAATATATAGAATAGAGGAATCTCAATTTGTCAAGTCTCATGATCGTATCAAGATCTATTTTTATTCGGCTCAATCTTTTTTTTTAAGATTGAGCCGAGTTTAATTGCAATCAATTAGAAGAATAAAGAAGAATTACTGCATTTCGTAACTGCTTTTTTCTCTTTCTATTTCGCTTCTTTTTTATTTAGACCTTCTTTATATCTAGTTTTATCTACTTATCTATAGTATCTACCGGCTCGAACTCAAATTTGATCGCCTTCCATATTTCACAAGCTGCGGCTAGTTCAGGACTCCATTTGCAAGCTGCTCGGATAATTTCATTACCTTCACGAGCAAGATCGCGCCCTTCGTTACGAGCTTGTACACAAGCTTCTAAAGCCACCCGATTAGCTACTGCACCAGGTGCATTTCCCCAAGGATGTCCTAAAGTTCCTCCACCAAATTGTAATACGGAATCATCTCCAAAGATTTCGGTCAGAGCTGGCATATGCCAAACATGAATACCCCCTGAAGCCACCGGTATAACACCTGGCATAGATACCCAGTCCTGAGTGAAAAAGATACCGCGAGCACGATCTTTTTCAATAAAATCATCGCGCAATAAATCAACAAAACCTAAAGTCATTTCGCGTTCCCCTTCTAACTTACCTACTACTGTACCGGCGTGGACATGATCTCCCCCAGACATACGCAATGCTTTAGCTAATACACGAAAATGCATACCATGATTTTTCTGTCTATCAATAACTGCATGCATTGCCCGGTGAATGTGAAGAAGTAGGCCATTGTCGCGGCAATAATGAGCCAAAGTAGTATTTGCGGTGAATCCCCCAGTTAAGTAGTCATGCATTACAATAGGAACCCCTAATTCCCTCGCAAATATAGCTCTCTTCATCATTTCTTCGACTGTACCTGCAGTCGCATTCAAGTAATGCCCCTTGATTTCACCGGTTTCGGCCTGTGATTTATAAATTGCTTCGGCACAAAAGACAAAACGGTCCCTCCAGCGCATAAATGGTTGTGAGTTTACGTTTTCATCATCTTTGGTAAAATCAAGTCCACCGCGTAGACACTCATAACACGCTCTACCATAATTTTTTGCGGATAATCCCAATTTTGGTTTAATAGTACATCCCAAAAAAGGACGGCCGTACTTGTTCAACTTATCCCTTTCAACTTGGATACCATGAGGCGGACCTTGGAAAGTTTTTGAATAAGTAGGGGGAATTCGCAGATCCTCCAGACGTAGAGCGCGTAGGGCTTTGAAACCAAATACGTTACCCACAATGGAAGTAAACATGTTAGTAACAGAACCCTCTTCAAATAGGTCTAATGGATAAGCTACATAAGCGATAAATTGATTTTCCTCCCCAACAACGGGCTCGATGTGATAGCATCGCCCTTTGTAACGATCAAGACTGGTAAGTCCATCAGTCCAAACAGTTGTCCATGTACCAGTAGAAGATTCGGCAGCTACTGCAGCCCCTGCTTCTTCGGGCGGAACCCCGGGCTGAGGAGTTACTCGGAATGCTGCCAAGATATCAGTATCCTTGGTTTCATACTCCGGGGTGTAATAAGTCAATTTATAATCCTTAACACCAGCTTTAAATCCAACACTTGCTTTAGTTTCTGTTTGTGGTGACATAAGTCCCTCCCTACAACTCATGAATTAAGAATTCTCACAACGACAGGGTCTACTCGATATGGATTAGGCGTAAATGAAACCTTTGCAAAAATCTTTTAAAACAAAAAGGGTATTCAATTAATATCAACTCATTAAAGAAAATGGAGGGCATGCTTAAGTTAATGAATATGTTTCATTCATATATAATGCGTACACCCTGTGTATGTTCTATCCTATAGGAATTCTACTATAGGAATTCGATAGGAATTGAGTTGTTGTTATGGTAAGTTAACATGGTTCGTTATTAAACCATGGATTTGATTCACCAAATCCATCATTATTGTATACTCTTTGATAGATATAGCGCAACCCAAATCAATCCCTAATCCTTATTTTACAAGTTCTTAATAGGCCCCTTTCTTATTTTGAATGTAAATACCTAAATACTAAGAAAATTCTCTGTTGACAGCAATCTATGCTTCACAGTAGTATATATTTTGTATATCGAAGTCCTAGATAGGAAAGTAGAGTAGGGACAGATCCTCCACAAAAGGCGAAATGTATATGAAAAAAAAGATTGATTGAACTTTCCAACGGACTCATTCCATGAGTAAACGATTGAATGGGATTCGCTTGGGCAACGAAATCAAGTCCTCGTCCCCCTTTCTCTCTTATTGAATTAACTAATTCATTTCCTTTTGACTTTTGGATTTTTGGCTATTTTTTTGGATTTGATTTGGCATTATTCAACAAGAAAAAATTCGACAAATTCCTTTTTTTTTTGAAAATTATGTGATAATTATGAGAACCAATCCTACTACTTCTCGTCCCGGGGTTTCCACAATTGAAGAAAAAAGCATAGGGCGTATCGATCAAATTATTGGACCCGTGCTGGATATCACTTTTCCCCCGGGCAAGTTACCTTATATTTATAACGCTTTGGTAGTCAAGAGTAGAGACACTGCCGGTAAGCAAATTAATGTGACTTGTGAGGTACAACAATTATTAGGAAATAATCGAGTTAGAGCTGTAGCTATGAGTGCTACAGACGGGTTGATGAGAGGATTGGAAGTGATTGACACGGGAGCTCCTCTCAGTGTTCCAGTCGGTGGAGCTACTCTCGGACGAATTTTCAACGTTCTTGGGGAACCTATTGACAATTTGGGTCCTGTAGATATTAATGCAACATTCCCTATTCATAGATCTGCGCCTGCCTTTATCGAGCTAGATACGAAATTATCCATCTTTGAAACAGGTATTAAGGTGGTCGATCTTTTAGCTCCTTATCGACGTGGAGGAAAAATAGGACTATTTGGGGGGGCTGGAGTAGGTAAAACAGTACTCATCATGGAATTAATCAACAACATTGCTAAAGCTCATGGAGGCGTATCCGTATTTGGCGGAGTAGGGGAACGGACTCGTGAAGGAAATGATCTTTATATGGAAATGAAGGAATCCGGAGTAATTAATGAAAAAAATTTGGAGGAATCAAAGGTAGCTCTAGTCTATGGTCAAATGAATGAACCGCCGGGAGCTCGTATGAGAGTTGGTTTAACTGCCCTAACTATGGCAGAATATTTCCGAGATGTTAATAAGCAAGACGTGCTTCTATTCATCGATAATATCTTTCGTTTTGTTCAAGCAGGATCGGAGGTATCCGCCTTATTAGGGAGAATGCCCTCCGCAGTGGGTTATCAACCTACTCTTAGTACAGAAATGGGTTCTTTGCAAGAAAGAATTGCTTCTACAAAAAAGGGATCCATAACTTCGATCCAAGCAGTTTATGTACCTGCGGACGATTTGACCGACCCTGCTCCTGCCACAACATTTGCACATTTGGATGCTACTACCGTACTTTCCAGAGGATTAGCTTCCAAGGGTATTTATCCAGCAGTAGATCCTTTAGATTCAACCTCAACTATGTTACAGCCTCGGATCGTTGGCAACGAACATTATGAAACTGCGCAAAGAGTTAAGGAAACTTTACAACGTTACAAAGAACTTCAGGACATTATCGCAATTCTTGGGTTGGATGAATTATCAGAGGAGGATCGTTTAACTGTAGCAAGAGCACGAAAAATTGAACGTTTCTTATCACAACCGTTCTTTGTGGCAGAAGTTTTTACCGGTTCTGCAGGAAAGTATGTTGGTCTTGCAGAAACAATTAGGGGATTTCAACTAATCCTTTCCGGAGAATTAGACGGCCTACCCGAACAAGCTTTTTATTTGGTGGGTAACATCGATGAAGCTAGCACGAAAGCTATAAACTTAGAAGAGGAGAACAAATTGAAGAAATGAAATTAAATCTTTATGTACTAACTCCTAAGCGAATTATTTGGGATTGTGAAGTGAAAGAAATCATTTTATCTACTAATAGTGGCCAAATTGGCGTATTACCAAACCACGCCCCCATTAACACAGCTGTAGATATGGGTCCTTTGAGAATACGCCTCCTCAACGACCAATGGTTAACGGCGGTTCTGTGGAGCGGTTTTGCGAGAATAGTTAATAATGAGATCATCATTTTAGGAAATGATGCGGAACTGGGTAGTGACATTGATCCGGAAGAAGCTCAACAGGCACTTGAAATAGCCGAAGCTAACTTGAGTAGAGCTGAGGGTACGAAAGAGTTGGTTGAAGCGAAGCTAGCTCTCAGACGAGCTAGGATACGAGTCGAGGCTATCAATTGGATTCCCCCATCCAATTGAATACAATCCAATGGTTTAGTTGATACAAAGAAAAAGGGAAGAGGGGTAGAAAAAGTTATTAGATAGCGAAGCGAAGTAAGTCCAATGCTATCTAGTAATTTTTCTACCTACCTACCTACTATTGGATTTGAACCAATGACTCCCGCCGTATGAAAGCAATACTCTAACCACTGAGTTAAGTAGGCAATTTATCACCACAAAGGAAGACCCATTACTTCGATCGATTATAGATCGAATCCTTTTTATAAGCAATACTGCTCCGTTATTGGTATGTTATATAGTAAACAGATCAAAGGGATATCCTCTGGCATTAGAGAATATTCATCTTGACAAGAAATTATCTATATGTTAAGATATCTCTGACAAGGGCTATAGCTCAGTTCGGTAGAGCAACTCGCTTACACGTGCGCCAATGCTTTTCAAGGGAGCTTATTATGCAATGAACATAATTGATCTTATTGCAAAATCAATGTCTTACTTCATGGATTCGAGAGAATAGGAGAACAGTAGCCTGACAAACAGTCGGTTCAGTCCGATTCAGGTGCCAATTCAGGTGCCTAATCAAATAGAACCCTTATTGATTTGCTAGTTGATAAGGTAAATATCCAGCCCACTAAATGCTAGGCGTAATGAGGATAAGGGCCTCCAAAAAACTTCTTTTCGTTCTATGAACTTTAAGGTGTATGAAGTCTCATAGTCAACTCTTGCAGCGGAACGATAGAGACTCCATTTCACTTAGGTTGATTTAATTTAGGCCGGAGGCAGACCTAAGTCAAGGTAATCCTCCTTTGAAACACTTTGGTATTGCTCCTAGATAGATCATAATACAAATAATCAATCAGAGCACAGGGAGCCATCTCATTATCTTTCCGTAAAGAAAAACTATGGTGGACTAACTGATCTTTACATCAGTTGATGAAAGAGCCCAATGCAAAAAAATGCATGTTGGGTCTTTGAAACAGTTCGAATCATTTCGATAATAATCCGTTTGATCTGTTTTACCGAGAAGGTCTACGGTTCGAATCCGTATAGCCCTAATATGTCCTTTTTTTAGATTTTAGGATAGAGATCCTATGTTTCCTTTAGTATAGTTTTCATTTCCTCATTAGTACTTGTTTATAGACTGGACGGTCGCTTGCGCCATAGAATAGAGATAAAAGCATTACCACAGGCTCATTCATCGAAAATCTTAGAGACAGGAAAAGAAAAACGAATTTCTATCAAATCAATAGAAGGAAGGATCCCTTACCTGATTTGAATTCCATCCTCCTTCAAATAGGATATGCTCTAAGTCCCTAGACTTCCCTATAATAACTGCAATGATTTTCTCCATCTTGCGAATTCCTACTTTGTTTGAAGTATATTACTTTGCTTATATATACATTATCTAAATCGATCTACTTTCTATAAAATAGAAAAATTGAAATAAAATCCAAAAATAAAGAAAGAGTAAATAAGAAAACAGAATATTCTGTCTCATAGTTCTGAAATAGAGTTCTTTATTTTTATAGTATTACTCCTCATTAGGCTGCATACATTAGTCATCCTATCTTAATTAGGTTCTAATTATAAATAGAATGGAAATCAAAAAGAAAGGGAGTCGGGATTCCATTGGATGAATCTTTAAAGAAGACAGGGCACAGAGGAAACAAAGGCTAAACTAAGTGCTTTGATTTGAGCAAAACGGATTCTTGTTTCACCGAGGAAAAGAGAGAAGTTCTGGATAAATTGACAACGC